ATTAAAAGAACAGAATCACGCTCTGTAGGATTTGAACCTACGACATCGGGTTTTGGAGACCCACGTTCTACCGAACTGAACTAAGAGCGCTTTATTATGATGGGAGATACGGATGTCAAGAAAAGGATTCTTTTTGTACCCCCAATACATCTTGTATGTATAGTATCATAAAATGGTAGATTGTGTCCAATTTTAATCGATCTCAATTGACCCCTCGTTACTGTCCATAGGAGAAGTGATAAGTAGGGATGACAGGATTTGAACCCGTGACATTTTGTACCCAAAACAAACGCGCTACCAAGCTGCGCTACATCCCTTTCATTTGTTGTACAGTGCCATTGTAGGGAATCCATGTTTTGTTTTCCACATCATAATTTCCTCTATCTAAATAGAATTTCTTTTGCCATTTCTTCTTTTTGGTTTTTTGGTTTCATTCTAATAAAGAATTATATACATACCTAACGTATAAACGTATAAAGGAATGAATATTTATCAGTAGTGCTCAGGAAGGAGGGTTCATCTTTTTCTGTTTTAGGGACAGGTAGATTTCATCTACCGGATCGTTGTATATATCCATTTTGGTTAGAGATTCCCCGTACAAATGATCTTTAACTACATATGCATCTGATCATATATGTATTACAATATACAATAAAGTCAATAAAGTTAAAGAAAAAGAAGGAGGATTTTCAATGCGAGATATAAAAACATATCTCTCCACGGCACCTGTGCTAACTACTCTATGGTTCGGGTCTTTGGCGGGTCTATTGATAGAGATCAATCGTTTATTCCCAGATGCGTTGACATTCCCCTTTTTTTCATTCTAGTTATTGACATGGGAAGGGATCAAGAAGATTAGAGATACAATAAATTCTCTGTGACTAACCCCCCCCCTTTTTCAGTTCTTTAGGATAGGAAAGAAAGAGTAAAGAATAAAAGTGGATTGAATCTCATCGAAACTCGGGTTCGGGTTAATATAGGGAGAACAGAAATGGAAATGTGGGTCGAGGGCAGGCTGTTCAAGATCATACAAGATACTAAATGAAATACTGGGATTGGGAATAATTGATAGTTAGAAATATTTGTATTACTTAATAATTTGATTACTCTATTGATTGCAACGAAATCTTTCATAATTGAATTGGATTTCGAGTTAGCAACTTCTCGTCTATTTATTTTTAATTCCTTTCTTCTTCGCTTCGGTTCGAATCGAAAATAGAAGAATTGAGTGAATTCAAAATCCAAAGGAGGTTCATGGCTAAGGGTAAAGATGTCAGAGTAGTAGTTATTTTGGAATGTACCAGTTGTGTCCGAAATGGTTTGAATAAAGAATCGCGGGGCATTTCCAGATATATTACTCAAAAGAATCGACACAATACACCTAGTCAATTGGACTTGAAAAAATTCTGCCCTTATTGTTACAAACATACGATTCATGGGGAGATAAAGAAATAAATCGAACGGAACGCGTGTGCCACTCTTCCAAGGAAGAGGAAGAAATTACATATATATATATATATATACAAATCCAGTCCTATTTTGGTCGGATCCGAGATGAATGAAGAAATAGGATTTTAGAAATAAGAAATAAACCATGGATAAATCCAAGCGGCCCTTTCATAAATCCAAGCGATCTTTTCATAGGCGTTTGCCCCCAATTGGATCGGGGGATCGAATTGATTATAGAAACATGAGTTTAATTAATCAATTTATTAGTGAACAAGGAAAAATATTATCTAGACGAGTGAATAGATTAACCTTGAAACAACAACGATTAATTACTATTGCTATAAAACAAGCTCGTATTTTATCTTCGTTACCTTTTCTTAATAATGAGAAACAGTTTGAGAGAACCGGGTCGATCCCTAGAACTACTGGTCCTAGAACCAGAAATAAATAAGCCTATTCCTCTCAATCGAATCAAAACTCTAATTCGAACTCAGATTGAGTTTTGTTCGAAAAAGCCGAGAGATTGTCGCGCCGTAATGTAATAATAAAAAAAAGAATGGGGGAAGAATAAATCTTTTTTTTTTTATTGAAACGTGTTCGTTCATTCCTACTACTTATCTTATCATACGAATTTCTACTATACCCTCCCGGAGTTCATTCTCCGGGGAACTCCGTTTAAAGTATTCCAGTGAATTCCTTCCAATCTCCTTATTTGATGATCGCATTGGAAATCGTGTCAAGACAATCCCTATTTGATATGGCTATTTGTGCAGGTATTTTACGATTAAGAAGCAACTGCCTCTTGTACAGATCAAGTATTAATCGACTATAACTATGGGATCCCCTATTCTCACGAGTTACTGCATTTATCCGAGTGATCCACAAACGACGAAAACTTCTCTTTCGCCTGCCTCTATCCCGATGAGTGGAAACCAAAGCTCTCATTTTCTGTTGAGTAGTAGTTCGAGTAAGTCTTGAATGAGCCCCTCGAAAGGTTGCTGCAAATAAACGAATTTTTGTTCTACGTCTCCGAGCTATATATCTTCGTCTAACTCTGGTCATTGAATCAAAAGAAACTTTGATGAATAACTAATTGATTTCTTTTCTTTCAGTCATTCTTTTCCCCTCTCCTGGTTTATTAATAACAAAACGGATTCTTCCGATGTATAAAATTAAAATACAAATTCCAATGGCTTTTGCTACTATAACCTTCCCAACCACGATTTTTTTATTTCTTCCAGGCATTTCACCTCAAAAAAAAAAAAGAAATTGTACCGATATTAGGTATAAAATAAATCGTAAATGGACAAATAGTGGCTTCCATCGTTTCTATGGTTACTTCTTAAACGGCGAGGTCCTCTCTATACACCGGAGCCCCTTTCCTCATTTAATCAATGTTATTGGTAACTTGTACAGTTCACGCTCTTTGGCTCTACCGATGAATTATCGAGTAATAGGTCTTTTTTCAATGGGATCTATCCATACAGTGACGGCATTTAATTATGAAGGTTGAATAGGTAGCTGACCCTGTTAGTCCGTTCTTGCAAGAGTAGGAGCATAATCTTTCTGCTTCTTAAATATCATTCCCCCGCTTAATGGATAACCATTTGCTACCAATGGGAATTGCTTTTCATCTCAAATCGAGGTGATTGGATTTGCACCAATGGAAACCATAAATTCCATACAAATGGAGGTATACGAGAGATCTTTATTTTTCGATAGTGAATGGAGTTCTTCCATTCTATTCATTGGTACGAGTCATTGATACTGTAAAAATCGTCTCATTTGTTCTAGCTCATGATCTGAACGAGTCGCACATACACCCTAGTACATGTTCCTCGACGCTGAGGACATCCTCGAAGAGCGGGGGATTTCGTGACATTTCTGATTGGCTGTCTTGTGTTTCTAATAAGTTGTTTAATAGTTGGCATGCTGAATCATATACAGAATGGGCTGGTTTAGATCGATCCTAACCGGATGATTATGAATTACTTCCATTTCATATTTTACCCAGGTAAGAAGATAAAAGATCAAATAAGGGTTCATTCAAATTATGATTCGAAATGGAATCAAAGATTTATGCGAAATCCCCGGTATTTTCGATCGCTACAAGATCAACAATGCCATAATCTTGGGCTTCTGTTGCTGACATAAAAACATCCCTTTCCATGTCTTCGGATACAACCCATAAAGGATTGCCCGTTCTTTGTACATAAACCCTTGTGAGGGTTTCGCGGAGTTTCAGTAGTTCTTCCGCTTCCAGGATAAATTCTCCTGTGGGTGCCTCATAAAAAGAACTAGCAGGTTGATGGATCATAACCCTGATGATATAACATAATGAACGATTCCTCTATCTCGCATGATTGGGCGAAGGGAAGGGATAAAGAATAACAAGCAGGGAGAAAAAGATAGAATTGAACAACCGTACAGGCATCTTTTGTGCATACGGCTCTGTAATGGAATTTTTTTTTTCTTTTTTCATCGAAGAAAAAGACAAGTCGAATCTATCAGACCCAGATCGTTGAATGATCCATTTACCATCCTTCCTTTCGGAGTAATCAAAAAATACTATGATGGTTCCGTTGCTTTATATATTTATCTCGTCTGTGATTCAGCAATCCCAAAGTTTCTTTCTGATCCGATCAAATAAAAATAAGTAAAAAATGATCTTTTTTTTTTTGATTTTCACACTCTTTCATAACATAAATATTGGAAAGAGACTTCTGATGTGGAAGCAAAAAGGTTTGTGACGCTGAAATGGACCCCGATACATAAGATCAAGTCGGAAATAACCTTTCTTTCATACTACTATCTCGATACATAATCTCATATTATGAAAAAATAATAATAGTTTGCTCATATCGAACTTGAAATGCCATGCTATTATTACTTAATATTATTATTATTTTATTCATATTCCATATGACGAAGGCATAGTCTTTTTTTCTCTCAAATAAAAAAACTCATTGGCGCCAAGCGTGAGGGAATGCTAGACGTTTGGTAATTTCTCCTCCAACCAGGATGAAAGATCCCATTGAAGCGGCTAATCCCATACATATTGTATGCACATCTGGTGGCACAAATTGCATAGTATCATAAATAGCTATTCCTGGGATTACCCATCCGCCGGGAGAATTTATAAACAAATACAGATCCCTGGTATCATCCTCTATACTGAGATATACCATGAGACCAACAAGTTGATTCGAGATCTCGCTATCAACTTCTTGGCCTAAAAAAAGTAATCTTTCTCGATGAAGTCGGTTGATTAGGACAAAATTCTATTCCTTAGGAACCGTACACGCACCTTTGGGTGCATACGGTTCAAAAAATCAAAATTGAGAAAAAAAAAAAAATTGTCGATTCCAGCCCTATTTCTTTTTTCGTAGCGGGCTTTTTCTTCCATTTTTTAAGAAACATGAGTTTTGACTTGCTTCCCTATAAAATCAAAAAAGAATTCACTGAACTTATAGAGCTAACCCCTCATTGATGTATTGTTTCATCGAGATCTAAATCACGATGTAATTTTCTTGTTCCCGAATGGGCCTCTTCCACTCTTTTAGGTTTATGCTCTACTCCGGGTAAAGATCTGCCCGAATTCGATTTGCACATATAGGACAAATGATCCCAGTACCACTTCTTTTTGCTATGACTTCTTTTTTTTTTTCAATTTGTTTCATTTTCATGCCTTCCACAAAATATTCGATGTATTCATCATATTATTCCATTAATTGGCAATTTGGGATCACTCATATGGTATAAAGGAATCATTTCTGATAGGGTGGTAATCATACATGGATTACCTTGGTATTTTCTGAACGGAGCCTGTATACTTCATTTTATTGGTCCAAGCCAACCATAAATTCTTTTAATTGAGAATATTGATCCTCCAACCAAATAAATTGATCTAATTGCACTTCACGCTTCGAATTATTGATGGTTCAATCAATCTTTCTTGGGCGAAACAGAGGATATCTCGATCGGGGGAGAGAACGGGGAAATCCCATATGACCCAATATGTCTGACAAGTCACACTATACGTCAACCCAAACTGCATCTTCCTCTCCAGGACTCCGAAAAGGTACTTTTGGAACACCAATGGGCATTAAATGAAAGAAAAATGAAGTATTCTATTTCACTTTGATGTGGAAACGTAACAAACAATGGTTTATTGTCTTCATAATATTGTCGTTTATCGTATTTTATCGATAGATTGGAAGATTTATAGAGGAAGACGGAATAAAGGAAAATTCTTACGAACGGATCGTTCGAATGAGAAACAAGTATCTATACATTCGCTCACAAAAAATAGGATTAATCCCCCCATTGCGTATTGGTACTTATTGGGTATAGAATAGATCTGCTTCTCTTTGTTCCTACGAACAGAATTGTTCAATTATTACTAACGGAACAGAATAAATATTAACCCTTGTTTCGAGATAATCCAATGAAAAGGTGAGGTCCATAGCATAGTTATTTCCAATGTGATAAAGTTACATAGTATCTATTTTTTCTTTGAGAAAGGGGTATTTCCATGGGTTTGCCTTGGTATCGTGTTCATACCGTCGTATTGAATGATCCCGGTCGGCTGCTTTCTGTCCATATAATGCATACAGCTCTAGTTTCCGGTTGGGCCGGTTCGATGGCTCTATACGAATTAGCAGTTTTTGATCCTTCTGACCCCGTTCTTGATCCAATGTGGAGACAGGGTATGTTCGTTATACCCTTCATGACTCGTTTAGGAATAAACAATTCATGGGGCGGTTGGAGTATTACAGGAGGAACTATAACGAATCCGGGTATTTGGAGTTACGAAGGTGTGGCCGGGGCACATATTGTGTTTTCTGGCTTGTGCTTCTTAGCAGCTATCTGGCATTGGGTGTATTGGGACCTAGAAATATTCTGTGATGAACGTACGGGAAAACCCTCTTTGGATTTGCCCAAGATTTTTGGAATTCATTTATTTCTCTCAGGGGTGGCTTGCTTTGGGTTTGGCGCATTTCATGTAACAGGCTTGTATGGTCCTGGAATATGGGTATCCGATCCTTATGGCCTAACCGGAAAAGTACAATCTGTAAATCCAGCGTGGGGTGCGGAAGGTTTTGATCCCTTTGTTCCGGGAGGAATAGCCTCTCATCATATTGCAGCAGGTACATTGGGTATATTAGCAGGTCTATTCCATCTTAGTGTCCGCCCACCCCAACGTCTATACAAAGGATTACGTATGGGCAATATTGAAACTGTCCTTTCCAGTAGTATCGCTGCTGTCTTTTTTGCAGCTTTCGTTGTTGCTGGAACTATGTGGTATGGTTCAGCAACTACCCCGATCGAATTATTTGGTCCCACTCGTTATCAGTGGGATCAGGGATACTTCCAGCAAGAAATATATCGAAGAGTTGGCGCCAGTCTAGCCGAAAATCTGAGTTTATCGGAAGCTTGGTCTAAAATTCCCGAAAAATTAGCTTTTTATGATTACATCGGTAATAATCCGGCGAAAGGTGGATTATTCCGGGCAGGCTCAATGGACAACGGGGATGGGATAGCTGTTGGATGGTTAGGACACCCTATCTTTAGAGATAAAGAAGGGCATGAACTTTTTGTACGCCGTATGCCTACTTTTTTTGAAACATTTCCAGTAGTTTTGGTGGACGGAGACGGAATTGTGAGAGCCGATGTTCCTTTTAGAAGGGCAGAATCGAAGTATAGTGTCGAACAAGTGGGTGTAACTGTTGAGTTCTATGGTGGCGAACTCAATGGAGTCAGCTATAGCGATCCTGCTACTGTGAAAAAATATGCTAGACGTGCCCAATTGGGTGAAATTTTTGAATTAGATCGTGCTACTTTGAAATCCGATGGTGTTTTTCGGAGCAGTCCAAGGGGTTGGTTCACTTTTGGACATGCTACGTTTGCTTTGCTCTTCTTTTTCGGACACATTTGGCATGGCGCTCGAACCTTGTTCAGAGATGTTTTTGCTGGGATTGACCCAGATTTGGATGCTCAAGTGGAATTTGGAGCATTCCAAAAACTTGGAGATCCAACTACAAGGAGACAGGTAGTCTGATACAACATTGCTCCGGTATCTTTCGCCTCTATATTTGATTTTTTTGATTTGACATAAGGTACCGTAGAAATATTGATTTGAATCATCGCCTTTCTTTGCTCTTGTCCTTTCTTTATCTGGGAAATAATCCTAAATGAACAGGTGTGGAAGCTATAATTGTAAACAACGATCGAATCTATGGAAGCATTGGTTTATACATTCCTCTTAGTCTCGACTTTAGGGATAATATTTTTCGCTATATTTTTTCGAGAACCGCCTAAGGTCCCGACTAAAAAGATGAAATGATTTTTCATTATCTTAATTGAAGTAATGAGTCCCCCATATGGGGGACTCATTACTTCAATTAGTCTCCGTGTTCCTCGAATGGATCTCTTAGTTGTTGAGAGGGTTGCCCAAAAGCGGTATATAAGGCGTACCCTGTAAAGCTTACAAGTGAACCAGATATGGAGATGGCGACTAAGGTTGCTGTTTCCATTATTAGAGAATTTCAAGACCACGATGGATCTATGCTACGATAAGATCGTTTATTTACAACGGAATAGTATACAAAGTCAACAGATCTCAACCAATGCAATAGTATTTATGGCTACACAAACCGTTGAGGGTAGTGCTAGGTCTGGGCCAAGACGAACTATTACAGGGGATTTATTGAAACCATTGAATTCAGAATATGGTAAAGTGGCTCCTGGATGGGGAACCACCCCATTTATGGGTGTCGCAATGGCTCTATTTGCGATATTCCTATCTATTATTTTAGAGATTTATAATTCTTCCGTTTTACTGGATGGAATTTCAATGAATTAGGTCCATAAGAACCAGAAGCCCTAGCTTTTCAATCAAAAATGAATCACTTAGGACTCAGATTTATAGTCCATTCTGGTAGTTTGACCGTGGAATTCCGTTGTTTCGGTATTTCCGGAATATGAGTGTGCGACTTGTTATAATTGATCCTATTGATAGTACAGAGAATGGGTCTGTCATCTCGACAGAGATGGTTCTGCCTCGTCGGATATTCATCCTAGTATCTGGAGCACGGAATATATGGAATAGATCAAGAAATATTTGAACTATGATTCATACCTACTATTCAGACCTCGTGACTGGACTTCAAAAAATTTTCAAACAAAGAGGTATTTGAGAAATTGAACGATTTTTCTTCCTTTAGAATCATGCTTATTTTGACCGAAGGACAAATCTTTCTCTGGATTTTTAGTCATTACATCTATGAATAAGTGATGATCAAATAGTTCTTACTCATAGAACCCTTGGTCTTAGTTTTTGGGTTTTATTGAATCATCGTGGTTCTAGTATGAATCTGAGGTTTCAATCGATTCATAGGGTCTCAACAAGAGAATTCCTATCAAAAAAAAATAGTAAACAATAGTCAATCTGCATTACGCACAAACAAAAACAACAAATCAAATAACAAATAAATAGGGGAATAGAAGATTCAAGAGGCCTGTAACGATCAACATAAAGACAGATGAGCTAACTTGATATTTTGGCATTCTCATCACAACAAAGAAGAGAGTTCGGATTTTGGTTCCTTCGTATCTTCAGAGACGATTGAATCAAATGGATAAATAAGAAATTTCAAATTTTCTATTACATATCCATTGTAATCAGTATTTGGGTGTTTCTGCTTGAGCCGTACGAGATGAAATTCTCATATACGGTTCTCAGAGGGGGAGTCCCCTTGGTTTACCTATCTCAATAAAGTATATGATTGGTTCGAGGAGCGTCTCGAGATTCAGGCGATTGCAGATGATATAACTAGTAAATATGTTCCTCCTCATGTCAATATATTTTATTGTCTAGGAGGGATCACACTTACTTGTTTTTTAGTACAAGTAGCTACGGGTTTTGCTATGACTTTTTACTATCGTCCGACCGTTACGGAGGCTTTTGCCTCTGTTCAATACATAATGACTGAAGCCAACTTTGGTTGGTTAATCCGATCAGTTCATCGATGGTCAGCAAGTATGATGGTCCTAATGATGATCCTACACGTATTTCGTGTGTATCTCACGGGCGGATTTAAAAAACCTCGCGAATTGACTTGGGTTACGGGTGTGGTTCTGGCTGTATTGACTGCATCGTTTGGTGTAACTGGTTATTCCTTACCCCGGGACCAAATCGGTTATTGGGCAGTAAAAATCGTGACAGGCGTACCTGAAGCTATTCCCGTAATAGGATCACCTTTAGTAGAGTTATTGCGTGGAAGTGCTAGTGTGGGTCAATCTACTTTGACCCGTTTTTATAGTTTACACACTTTTGTATTACCTCTTCTTACTGCCGTATTTATGTTAATGCATTTTCCAATGATACGTAAGCAAGGTATTTCAGGTCCTTTATAGAGAAGACAGATCATAGATATTTGTAATCGATCATATATAATTTCGGGGAGGAACAATAGTGTTTTATTGCTACAAATATGGATTATTGAAAAGAATAAGACATCTTTTTGGATATTTCTCTTCAACTAACTAC